GACCCGCAGCAGTCCCTTGACCAACCCCAGGTCCAATAGAAGCAAGCCCTACGGCCAACCCGGCAGCAATAACGGAAGCAGCAGAAATCAGTGGATTCATGATAAGTTCCTCGTACCAACAAAAAGAAAAGGTTAATGATACAATCAAGCAATCAATTATGCCCCAATTATTTTTATTTTATTCCATCGCTAAGATTCATCCAGTCAAAGTAACTAATCAAAGTAACTAAGAACTTCGAATTTAAGAAAGAATATTAATATTATATATTCAGAATCAGACCTACTCCGATATCTCTTTCTTTCGTTTCTCTACACAGAGTCTTTGTGAATCCATAGAACTTTCCGTCTTCCGTTTCTTGGTTCCGAACTGGTATGTCAATTCTTCCATCTTTTCTTGATTTCATATCTTTATTCATCCAATTCACAGCCACAAGAATACGAGGGTTTCTATTGAAACCCACACGCAACAGTAGGGCAAAGAAAATCTATCTTTAGTTCATCTATAACTAGTCAATATCTAATATCACATATACATGTTTTTCTTCCATAACGTAAACCATTAGATTCAATCGAATTTGAGAATCAATTGATTTGTTTAGGAATCCCATTTTTTGTAAATTCTTTTCTGCTTTGCGTTTTCTTTATCATTATTCCAAATCTAAATAGACAAATTCAATTGATTAGGGCGAATTATTGCATAGAAATATCATTGATCTAAGTTCATGCAATTTTTTTATTATTAATTATTTAATTTTAATTATTTCCTTTTGGTCAATCATTGAATAAAATCAACTGTAAAGTAGAATTCTTTCTCCTGTTTTTTATTTCAATTTATTTCAATTTGATCACACACCGTAAACATATATCGTATTCAAATTTTAATTTGAATAAGAAGACTGGCCAACCAATAAAAAATAAAAAACTAAATCTCCGTCAAGGAAAGGTAGGATATTAAGTGGATGAAAGGCTGATTTTAGGAAAAAGATCTTTTGGATCTCTTTCCTTTTATGTTTTTACAACTCTTTCATTTTAATATCGTAATCTTTGATTTTTTTGTTCCTATTCTTTTCTATCATATAGAAAGTCCTGTATGTTTCTAGTCCTTAAGTAAATCACCGTGAACCACACATACATTGCTTTGCGCGAAGCAAGAAAAAAGACTATTTCAATGATGACCCTCCATGGATTCACCTATATAAGCCGCAGCTAAAGTTGCAAAAATAAGAGCTTGAATACCACTTGTAAATAATCCAAGGAACATGACAGGGATAGGAACCACTAAAGGTACTAAAGAAACAAGAACAACTACTACTAATTCATCTGCTAAGATATTTCCGAAAAGTCGAAAACTAAGCGACAAAGGCTTTGTGAAATCTTCTAGGATGTTAATGGGTAAAAGGATTGGGGTTGGTTGAATATATTTCCCAAAATAGCTTAATCCCTTTTTGGTAAGACCCGCATAGAAATATGCCACTGACGTGAGTAAAGCCAAAGCAACAGTAGTATTTATATCATTCGTGGGTGCGGCTAACTCCCCATGAGGTAATTCTATGATTTTCCAAGGTAAAAGAGCTCCTGACCAATTAGAAACAAAAATAAATAGAAAGAGAGTTCCAATAAAAGGAACCCAAGGGCCATATTCTTCTCCAATTTGGGTTTTACTCACATCTCGAATGAATTCGAGAACATATTCGAAAAAATTCTGACCCCCGGTCGGAATGATTTGTGGGTTTCGAACAGCTATAGTAGCTGAACCTAATAAGATAGTAATTACAACCCAAGAAGTAATAAGTACTTGGCCGTGGACTTGGAAACCCCCTATTTGCCAATAGAAATGTTGGCCTACTTCCACACCGGATATATTGTATAGTGTGTTGATGGAACATGATAGTGCATTCATATTGACCTCTGGAAAAGAAAATGAAACTTTAAAGAAAATTATTTTAATTCAACCATCTCGTTGTCTACTTGAATCGGATCTTTTGAATATCAACGAATAGTTTGAATACTAACTAATCATATAATATCTACAGTTCTTTTTATTCATTTTTCAAAATCCATAGATAAATAAATAATAACCAATTCTATCGGATTTTCGAAGTAAAAGTTATTTATCTTATTATTATTATTAATCAAGGATTTCTTATATAGCTAGAATGGCCCTCACAAATTGCGAATACTAATTTGTTAAGAATTAAGCGAATTGAAGATATAGCATCATCATTCGCTGGAATCGAAATATCGGCAAGATCAGGGTCACAATTTGTATCGATTAAACAAATTGTTGGAATTCCCAAAGTGATACACTCTCGCAGAGACGTATATTCTTCCTGCTGATCAACGATGATTACAATATCAGGTAACCCTGCCATATATTTAATCCCGCCCAGATATGTTTGCAAGCGAGATAATTGTCTTTTCACCACAGCCGCATCCCTTTTTGGCAAATGGTTGAGTCTTCCCGTTTTTTGTTCCATTCTTAAGTCCCTGAACTTATGAAGTCTCGTTTCTGTAGTCGACCAATTTGTTAACATCCCGCCGAGCCATTTTTTATTAACACAATGACACCGGGCCTTTATTGCAGCCCGTGCTACTGAATCAGCTGCCTTTTTTTTGGTACCAACAATCAAGAACTGTTTTCCTCTACTTGCTGCATCAAAAACCAAATCACAGGCTTCGGATAAAAAACGAGCAGTTCTAGTAAGATTTGTAATATGAATACCTTTACGCTTTGCAGAGATATAAGGTGCCATTTTAGGATTCCATTTCCTAGTACCATGGCCAAAATGAACTCCTGCCTCCAGCATCTCTTCCAAGTTAATGTTCCAATATCTTCTTGTCATTTCTCCCCACACCCCTTTTTTTGAAAAAAAAAACGAGGGACCTTGAACGGAAATAAAGAATTGTTCCGATGGAACCTTCTCTTCTACCGTAGATTGGGCATCCAGAGACGGCCAAGCCATTAGTCTTTTCTATTGCTTACTATTTTGATTATCAAATCAAATGACTGCACAAAATACAGATAGTCAACAAGAAGAATCCACTTTTCTAAGAATCATTAAATCCTATAGATGATTGTTCTGCTCTATCATGGAAGTTCTTTGAAAGAAAAGAATCAAATAATTTTCTGTGGTGAAAGAAAATATCTCGCATTTCCCCCTCGAATAGGTCGTTTTTTTTTGTTTCAAAAGGGCTCTTATCATATTGTTTTGAAGGGGGCACTGCTCTTTTCAATCCGGTACCGACAGGTATCATACCCCCCAAAACAACGTTCTCTTTCAGGCCCTTCAACCAATCGATTCGACCCCGGAGAGCCGCTTTTGCTAAGACTCGAGCGGTTTCTTGAAAACTCGCTTCAGATATAAAACTTTGAGTATTGAGAGATGCTCTTGTTATTCCCAATAAAAGGGCTCGGTAACAAACCCCTTCTCCCAACGCGCGCCCCACTCGTTCCGCTCGCAACAATCCAATTAATTCTCCCGGTAAAAAAACATTAGACATTCCATCTTCTGAAACCAACACCTTTGATGTTATTTGACGTACAATAATTTCTATATGCCTATTATGAATCTGCACCCCCTGGGATCGATAAACCTTTTGGATCTTATTAACCAAAGATATACGACTTTGCACTATAGTTAGCTCAGCACCAATCAAGAATGCCCATGGCATTCCAAGAATTCTTGTTATATGGTCATTCCAACCCCCCACCCTCTTCTCTAGATTCATTGATATTGAATCAATCGAACGCACTTCTAATACTTGTTCTACTTTTGGGAGCCCTTGGGTTATATCACCAGATCTGGATTTTTCATATATAAATGTAATTAAAGTATCTCCTTGGTACAGAATTTCCCCATAATGACCATGAACAGTTGCCCTGGGAGTGGCCAAATAAGGCTTAGCTAATCGTATTACTACAGAGTCAACTTGAACAAGTATAACTTGGCCTGATTGTAGGTGTGGTGCCTTTTTGACTATACATATATTTTCACAAATAAGCTGCCCAAGATTTATTATTGTGGATGTTTCTTGAAAATAATTGAGATAGAGAAAATCCCAATTCAAATTGAAAATAATGTTACCACGTGGATCGGGATTATAACTTTTCTCATTTTCATCCATTAAAAAAGATTTAATTACTTGAAAAGTCTGTTTTAAATTGTCAAGTTGCAAATAGTTATTAAACAAGATCTGATTATAAGTTATAAAATGGTAAAATGAATAAACATTTGCAAGTAGAAAGGCTGTTCCTAAAGGCCCCGGCGAATTCTTAATTGGAATTCGAGGATCTTTTGTAATTTTAATTGATTCTTTTATCACATTGTGATATTTTACACCGTTGAATGGACCCATTCGAAAACAATTGGATGATGACAAAATTATCAACGACTGGAATCCCGTATTTCTATTCAACAACGTATGAATAGTTTTTTGATTTTGATTGAGGGGTTGTTCATTGGAATAAATAGACGAAAACGGATTGATATTGGTCCAATCTGATCCATTAGCAGAGAGGAACCCCGAGCCCGATGGATCATTCCGTTTTCCGATATATGAAATAGTGGATTTCACCAAGTCGATTCTTAGGGAATGTCGAATCAAATCATTTACCCTTATTTCAACAAGTGAAGCGCGGGCTTCTTGACTAGAAGAACTTTTTTTGTCTTGCGTCCAATTCAATACTAAACAAGTGCGAACTAATTGAATGCTTGTATCAGAAATTCCTCGAATAGGTTTCCCAGTTCCAGAAAGGATATAATTGACAACTTGAAGTTGCACATTATCCCTTTCCTGGAGCGGATCGGGGGGAAAAAGCGTTGCTAAAGTTATACTGTCCATTATTTCATATGTGACGACAGGCCGAACCAAAACAAAATATTTTTTCTTGCTAAGTGTAATTCGTTGAGCATAGATCCATTTTTTTGATTCCTTGGAATTTTGTTTTCCTGTTCCTAGTGGTATCAAGACGCCGCTATGTCGGGATATCTTATCTGTCTCCCCAGGAAAAAGGATATCTCCAGAAAAGATTTTAAGTTCAATTCTTGTTTTTTTTCTCTCCACTCGGACCAACCCGCCCACTCGGGTTCTTATATTTAAAGTAATTTCTGTATCTACCCCAATGATACTATTGTTGCGTACCATTATGTAAGAAGATCCGGGTAAAATATGCACTTCCTCGGGAATGAAAAAAAACCGATCTACTTTCATTTGGTATTTTGGCAAAAATTCCTTGCCTCCTCGATACTCAATCAAATCCTCTTTTTGGAGGATTGAATGCATTTCTAGAGTCCCATATTTAGTAATGCCCAAACTCTTTCTTCTGTATCGAGGATCATCGAAGTAAGCAAGAATACTTTTTCTACGCAAAATACCATTGGGGGGGATTTCAATCGAAATACCTGAGGGGAGCATTAGTTCGTTCTCGCGTTCTTGAATCCACTGGAGTGGAATGATGAATCTATTTCTTCGCCTCTGTGAGAATAAATCAGAATTCTGGTAGAGAATGGGGGGATCCATGAGATTCCAACGACCAATTTGACTAATGTCTAAATAATAAGGAATCCTATGTTCTTTTTTACCCGAAAAATCTGCAGGGAATAATTTTTGTCTCGACCGATCATTCGTTCCTGAGAGGTTAGATGAGGATCCTCTCTTGAGAGAACGAAAAAGCGCATTCATTTGATCTTGATCCTTGTGGAGCGCAAGTGAGACTAGACTAGATCTGCGCGGACCTCCTAATAATATCCATAAATGACTTGTTTTTGGTAATAGATGAACGTTGCCGTATGTAAATTCGGGTGCATGATACACGTCGGTGCTCCAGTGCATTTCTCCGTCCGAGTCAGAATAAATATGTTTTCGAACCTTCTCTTTAAAATTCAAAGTGAATGCTCCTGCACGAATCTCCGCAATTACTTGTTCTGATTCTACATATTGATCGTTTTGAACTAAAAGAAAACTTTGGGGTGGAATATTTACATTATGCCGAATATCTTCACTCTCAATAGTTACATATAAGTTTATAGAACATAGAAAGGCGGGATGTCCATGGCGTGTACGTGTCGGATGAACCAAATCCTCATTGAATTTTATTTTTCCGTTAGAAGGGGCTCGCACATGTTCGGCAGTACCCCCCGTGAATACTCCACCGGTATGAAAAGTTCTTAATGTTAATTGAGTACCTGGTTCCCCAATCGATTGGCCGGCAATAATACCTACAGCTTCTCCTAATTCAACCAGGTCGCCATGCGTAGGACTCCGGCCGTAACATAATCGACAGATCCAAGAGGCACTCCTACAAGTAAAGGGCGTTCGAATAGTTATTGGTTGTGCTCGAAAGGTTATGAATCGATTTACAAGTCCAACCCCAATGTCTTGATTTCGAGTGGCAATACATCGTGTGCCCATATATATATCATCGGCTAATACACGACCAATTAATGTTTGGATAAATATCTTTTCTAGCATCATACCATTCTGAAGACTCACAGAAATACCACGGACGGTGCCACAATCTGTTCGACGTACAACAATGTGTTGAACCACTTCAACAAGTCTTCGCGTGAGATATCCAGCATCTGATGTTCGTATAGCAGTATCTACAATCCCTTTACGGGCTCCGTAGCAAGAAATTATATATTCTGTTAAAGAAAGCCCTTCTCTTAAATTGCTTTGAATGGGTAACTCAATCATTTGTCCTTGGGGGTCCGACATTAATCCTCGCATACCTAATAATTGATGTACCTGAGATGCATTTCCTCTAGCTCCCGAAAAAGACATCATATAAACTGGATTAAAGGGGTCAGTCATCCTAAAATTAGGATTCATTTCTTGTCGCAAATATTCACTTGTAGCATACCATATTTCAATGGATTGGCGTAATTTTTCTATCGCGTGTACATTCCCATAATGATGGTGTTTTTCCAAAATAAAACTTTGTTGTTCAGCATCTTGAACTAGCCATCTCTTCGAGGGTATTGTTAAAAGATCGTCTAGTCCCAATGAAATCGATGTAGTAGTAGCTTGTTGAAACCCCAGAGTCTTTATTTGATCCAGGATATGCGATGTATATGCCATTCCGAAGTGATCTATTAATCTACTAATAAGTCGTTTCGCGGCAGTTCCGTCTATCACTTTATTGTGAAATACCAGATTGGCCCGTTCTGCCATAACACAAGTACCTCCCTATTCTGCTAAGTATGATTCGACAATGGGGTTGAGTCAGTGATTGGAAAACTTCCTTTTCTTAGTCTTGTTCGCGTAGAAATTCCGGAACTATGGCCTAGTTAAAGTGAAGAGGCCTGAATTCCTACTAGTATTGTAGAATTACTTAGCCTGGTTGGGTACCATATGAATAGGTATGAGAAAACCCATGTACGGCTTCTTCGATTTCTCGATAAAGCAAAATAGAACCAACAGTGGCTCGAATGTATAAAAAAAGAATTTCTTTTTTTATGCTTCTTACTATTAGATAGTGTCCATAAATCTCATAATAAG